AAGGTGCATGTACGGTTCCTAAGGGATACAATTTTATCCTAATCAACCGACTTTATCGAGAAAGATTACTTTTTTTAGGCCAACCGATTGATAGCGATATCTCGAATCAACTTATTGGTCTTATGGTATATCTTAGTATAGAGGATGATACCAAAGATCTGTATTTGTTTATAAACTCTCCTGGTGGATGGGTAATACCCGGGGTAGCTATCTATGATACCATGCAATTTGTGAGACCAAATGTACATACAGTATGCATGGGATTAGCCGCTTCAATGGGGTCCTTTATCCTGGTCGGAGGAGCAATTACCAAACGTCTAGCATTCCCTCACGCTTGGCGCCAATGAGTTTTTTATTTGAGAGAAAAAATAAGACTATGCCTTCGCCATATGAAATAGGAATATTAAGTAATAATAGCATGGCACTTCGAATTCGATATGAGAAAATTCTTTTATTGTTTTTTCAAAACATTAGATTATGTATCGAAAGAGTAGTATGAGATAAAAGGTATTTCAGATTTTATTTATCGGGAGTCCATTTCAGCGTCACAAACTTTTTTGTTTTCACACCGGAAGGCTCTTAACAATATTTATGTTATCAAAGAGTACGAAAATCAAAAAAAAAATTCCTTTTTTTATCGGATCAAAAAGAAACTTTGGGATTGCTGAATCACAGACGAAATAAATATATAAAGCAACGGAACCATCATAGTATTTTTTAATTCCTCCGAAAGAAAGGATGGTAGTTGGAGCATTTACCAATCTGGGTCTGATAGATCCTATATTTTCTCTTTCTTCGATGGAAGGTAAAAATAAATTCCATTATAGAGCCGTATGCAATGCGCAAAAGATGCCTGTACGGTTGTTCAATTCTATCTTTTTTTTCTTGTTATTCTTTATCTCTTCTCTTCACCTCATCATGCGAGATAGAGGAACCGAACCATTTATTATGTTATATCATCAGGGTAATGATCCATCAACCTGGTAGTGCTTTTTATGATACACAAGCGGGAGAAGCTGTCCTGGAAGCAGAAGAACTACTGAAACTGCGCGAAACCCTCACAAGGGTTTATGTACAAAGAACGGGCAAACCCTTATGGGTTGTATCCGACGACATGGAAAGAGATGTTTTTATGTCAGCAACAGAAGCCCAAGCTCATGGAATTGTTGATCTTGTCGCGGTTGAATGAAAATAGCAGAGATTTCACGCAAATCCGCGATTTGGTTGATATTTTATTTATTTTCTTACCGGGTTTAATAGTATATTAAATAGAAGTATAATTCATAATCAGCCGGTTAGGATCGATCTAAACCAGCCCATTATGTATACGATTCAGCATGCCAACTATTAAACAACTTATTAGAAACACAAGAAAGCCAATCAGAAATGTCACAAAATCCCCCGCCCTTCGGGGATGTCCTCAGCGCCGAGGAACATGTACTAGGGTGTATGTGTGACTCGTTCAGATCGTGGGCTGGGACAAAAGAAAGAAAACCATTTTTCCAGTATCAATGATCAGTACCAGTGAATAGGATAGAATGTGAATAGGATAGAATGGACGAACTCCATTTACTATCTAAAAAGAAAAAGATCTATTATATCCCTCTACTGTGTATGAAATTTATGGTTTCCATTGGTGCAAATCCAATCACCTCCGTTTAAGATGAAAAGCAATTCCCCATTGGTAGCAAATGGTTATCCAATAAGCGGGGGAAACCCTATTTATGAAGCAGAAAAATGATGTTCCCACTCTTGCAAGAACGGACTAACAGGGTCAGCCACCTAGCTAACCTTCATAATTAAATACCGTTACTGTATAGGTGGATCTCATTGTGAAAGACCTATTACTGGATAATTCATAGGTAGAGCCAAAGAGCGTGAACTGTACAAGTTACCCCAAAAATGGATTAAATAAAGGAACGGGCTCCGGTGTATAGAGAGGACCTCACCGTTTAAGAAGTAACCATAGAAACGATGGAACCACCATTTCTTTATCCATTTATATTTACTACTTTTTTTATTTACTATGTTTTTGATACTTCGTATCAATAAATTTCTTATTTCGAGGTGAAATGCCTAGAAAAAAGAAAAAAATCGTGGTCAGGAAGGTTATAGTAGCAAAAGCCATTGGAATTTTTATTTTATACATTGGAAGAATCCGTTTTGTTATTAATAGACCAGAAAAAGGGAAAAGAATAACTGAAAGAAAGGAAATCTATTAGTTATTCATCAAAGTTTCATTTATTCAATGACCAGAATTAGACGAGGATATATAGCTCGGAGACATAGAGCAAAAATTCGTTTATTTGCATCAAGCTTTGGGGGGGCTGCTTCAAGACTTACTCGAACTATTACTCAACAGAAAATAAGAGCTTTGGTTTCGGCTCATCGGGATAGAGATAGGCAAAAGAGAGATTTTCGTCGTTTGTGGATCACTCGGATAAATGCAGTAATTCGCGATATTAGGGTATCCTATAGTTATAGTAGATTAATACACGATCTGTACAAGAGGCAATTGCTTCTTAATCGTAAAATACTTGCACAAATAGCTATATCAAATCGGAATTGTCTTTATATGATTTCTAATGAGATTTTAAAATAAAGGGGATTGGAAGGAATCCACCGGAATAATTTAAATAGAGTTCCCCGGAGAATGAACTCCGGGAAGGTAGAGTAGAAATTAGTATGATAAAATATAATAATATGATAAAGTCGTCAAAATGAGCGAACTCGTTCAAAAAAAAAAGGATTTCTTCTTTTTCCCTGATTCTTTTTTTTTTTTCTTACGACACGACAATCAAATCTGGATTCGCGGATTTTTCGAACAAAACATCAATTTGCGTTTGAGTTCGGATTGGAATTTTGATTCAATTGAAGAGTAAGCCTATTTATTTCTGGTTCTAAGACCAGTAGTTCTAGAGGTCGACTCGGTTCTTTCAAATTGTTTTTCGTTATTAAGAAAAGGTAACGAAGATAAAATACGAGCTTGTTTTATAGCAATAGTAATTAATCGTTGTTGTTTCAAGGTCAATCTATTCACTCGTCTAGATAATATTTTTCCTTGTTCACTAATAAATCGACTAATTAAACTCATGTTTCTATAATCAATTAGATCCCCCGGTTGGATCGGAGGCAAACGCCTACGAAAAGATCGTTTGGATTTAAGAAAAGGTCGCTTGGATTTATCCATGGTTTGTTTATTCCTTATCCCGAAAATCCTATTTCGGTCGGATCAAAAATGAATTAGAATTAATAAATAGGATTTGGTTTGTTTATATATAGGTTTGTTTATATTTAAATATATGTTGTATTTATATATAATATGTCATTTTTCCTGTTCCTTGGAAGGGTGACACACAGGCGCTCGGTTCGATCTATTTCTTTATCTCCCCATGAATCGTATGTTTATAACAATAGGAACAGAATTTTCTCAATTCCAATCGACTAGGCGTATTGTGTCGATTCTTTTGAGTAATATATCTGGAAATGCCCGTTGATTCTTTATTAACACCATTTCGGACACAACTGGTACATTCCAAAATAACCATTACTCGGACATCTTTACTCTTGGCCATGAACCTCCTTGGGGTTTTTGATTCACTCAACTCTTCTATTTTTTCGATCCGAAGCGAAGAAGAAAGGAACGAAAAAAATAGAAGTTGCTAACTCGAAACCAATTATGAAAGATTTCCTTGCAATCAATAGAGTAATAGTAAATAATAAGTAATACAATGATTTCTAACTATATTTCTAATTGCAGTACAGTATTTTATTTAAGTATCTTGTATGATACTGTTGCCCTAGACCCACATTTCTTCTCACTCTATTATTAATTTTATTTGAGCCTGAACCCGAGTTTCACTGAGGTTTTTAGTCTTTCTCTTTACTTCCTTATTCTAATTCTAAAAAGAGAAAAGAGGGAGAGAGGAATTAGTCACAGATATTTGATTGTATCTCTAATCTTCTTCAACCCTTCCCATGTCAATAACTAGAATGAAAAAAAAGGGAATGTCAACGCATCCGGGAATAAACGATTGATCTCTATTAATAAACCTGCTAAAGACCCGAACCATAGAGTACTTAGTACCGGTGCCGCGGAGAGATATGTTTTTAGATCTCGCATTGAAAATCCTCCTTCTTTATTGTAATACATAATGGTAATAGATATATGATCAGATGCATATGTAGTTAAGGACCACTTTTATTTGTACGCCGAATCCCTAATTCAAATTGAAATGTACAATGATTCGGTAGATAATATTTTTTTTTTTCCTTTTATTAAAAGAGAAACGTCCCTTTCTTCCTGAGCATTCCCGAAAAATATTCATTTTTTTACGGTTCATATGTATGTATATAAGTCTTTTATTATTATTATATGTTATATGATATGCGACCAAAAAGAATAAATGGCAAGCTAAATTGTGTATATTAATGGAAGAAATAACGATATGGAAAACAAGACAGGTATTCTATACATTCTATACAATGACACTGTAGACCAATTGAAAGGGATGTAGCGCAGCTTGGTAGCGCGTTTGTTTTGGGTACAAAATGTCACGGGTTCAAATCCTGTCATCCCTACCTATTATTACTTCTCCTCTGAGCAGTAAGGAGGAATCAATTGAGATCGATTAAATTAGACATGGAAAATCTATCATTTTATGATACTATATATGATAGTATATGCATGCAAACTATATTGGGTTACAAAAAGAATCACAGTCTTTTCTCTATTGTGATAAGAAAGCGCTCTTAGTTCAGTTCGGTAGAACGTGGGTCTCCAAAACCCAATGTCGTAGGTTCAAATCCTACAGAGCGTGATTTCGTTCTTGTTAGGTCAAATTACACTGAAATAACTTCACTAATTCACTAACTTGAACAGCAATCTGAATTTGACCTCCTGTGGCTTAAAGAAAAGAAAGGAGGAGGTCAATAAAAAACAAAGAGAGATGTTAATTAATCAAAGGTCCAACTGATCACCACGTCTGTATTGTAAATAT